TTCCTTGATCATTTCTTCCAAGAAGAGGATTTCCTCTAATTCTATGAACTTTTCTAGAATACTTTTTTCTTGAATATCATTCAAAAAAATTTCGGATTGCCCGCTATTCGACCAATTAGTAACCCAAGATTCCATACTTTTAGTAAATGAGAGAGAAATCCACCAGGGCAGAAATACTATAGATCCAAGATACAAAAGAGAAGTGAATGCTTTCTTTTTTTCCATTTATCACCTGTGCATTTTTAATTAACCCGCTTCATTTGTCGGCTGTATGTGATCGAATATTTCTTTCAAACATGAGTTCTAGATAAGGTATGAATCTATTTTCTTTGTGATTTTGTTTGAATCTAGTAAAGAATACAGAAATAGTAGACTAAGACTCCACTTCGAATTCGACTGAAGAAATAATACAAAATAATGTTTCCAGATATCTCAATTCATCAAATTCAAAACAAGTGCCTCCTTTCGATGAATGACCAAAAGAAGTCCTTTAAGGAATGAATATTTTTGAGATTTTGAGACGAAAGAACTCCCCTTCTATCAAAATATCCAAAATCTCAAAAATATTCCAACGATTCCCCATAGTCAAGAATCGAATAATTGAGAGAAAGAAAGATATTGTGATGATCAAAAAAATGAGCGGCAAAACAAGACAGAAATGCGTCGGTTATCATTATTAAGAAAACCCACTATTTATTTTATTGGGTAGTAAAGAACACAAACGAAAGGATAAAAAAAGGTCGATTGAAAAAAAGAAAATAATTTACAAGATATGATTTATCTACATCTAAAGTATCACTTAGTTATAGAAAAAACAGGATTCTTGCATTTTTTCCTCCTGCTGAGAAAGCATTCGTTCCTCAACCCAGTTCCTTTTCTCAAAAGACTTCAATTGGTACGCGCAAGAAATAGGCCAATTCCGCGGCTTTTTGTTCAATTTCTTTTGGAGTCAAATTCTCATCAGTACGGGTCAACGGAATAGCCCCCCGGCCTCTGATGTCCATATAAAGGACACGACGAGCATAAACACCCTCTTTAACTTCTATTCGAACGGATTGAATATCTTTTATAAGGAATCGGAGGAATATGCGACGATTTTTTCCAGGAAATCCCCAACGAAAAATACACACCATTCCTTCCTTTCTGTCGAATCGATCATAACCACTACCTACATTCCAGGAAATTGTGCACCACAAATAAGAACTAATAAAGAGACCCGCGATCCCGTAGAAAGACATCACGATCCCTTGTGGAAAAAAAATGATTTGTTGAGACGGAACAAAAGATATCAAATTTCTACCAAGATAACTGGAAGTTCCAACCAATAAGAATCCCGATGAACCTAAAAAAACGATAAGAGCCCAGCAAAAATTACTTAGTTTTCGAGACCCCGCTATAGGTTCTATCCATATATGTTCTGATCGCCAACTCATACTTGATCCGATTGCATTTTATTGGAATTGAAAGAATACCCCAAATAGTTTTGACTTTACTTTTTTTGTTTCCGAATGAATTCCCATCAAACTAGTGCTAGTTTGATGGGAACCTTTAGGAGTAATTCATCAAATTGGTTAGATCTAAAATAATAAAATAACATGCCCTTTAATATGATCCCAATATACATACAGGTCCGCCAACTTTACATTTTAAACATCCAGTGATCCTAATCTATTTGAAACTAGCTAGAATTCAGTTACCCATAGATGATTTTCTGGAGGCCTAAGAGCTTTTCCTTTATGTTCGGCGGAAATCATACATTCTATCGTATTTCCCGAAATAAATATCTGTGTTATGGTACAAGTCTAAGTTTCAAAAAAAAACGGATGAGATTGTGTCCCCTTAGATCTAAACAATCTTGTTTTTTTGAACATGAAGAAATAAAGAAGCCATTGCAATTGCCGGAAATACTAGGCCTACTAAAGGCACAAAAATAGAGGGAAAATGGAAAGTTGTCATAAAAGGGGTACCTCGATTTACTATTTGTACCTGTTCTTATTTTTTTTTAATATCGTATTTTTTATTTATACTAATTATAATTCATAATTGTAATTATTAATTAATTCAATTTGAAAATTCTTATTAGAGATATAAGTATCTAAGTGAGTATATAGAATAAGTCCAAGGAATGTAGAACTAAATAAATGGACTTATTTTTCTATATTCTATATTTGAATTTAATTGGATTATATACGTAAGACAAAATTCGTTTTATTTGCCCAATTTCACGAAAAGAAGAACTCGCTTTTTTATCTTGTTGATAATCAAAAAAAGAGTTATCCGCAACTTTTGATTCTTTCTACAATTAGATCTTAGGTCACCAAAGAAAACTCCATTCTTAGTTACTTTGATTCTGATAAGCTAACTACTTGTTTGGTTTGCTCCAAATAAAATAATTAAACTTAGTGCGCTTTACTTGATTGAATTGGAATTCAAAGGAAAAAAGGCATGGAGTTTAAATAACTCGCCCAGAACGCTTTTTAAAAGATTACGTGGGACGATC